TTCTCTTCCTAGATCAAACCGAATACCTATTTCTAATTAATTCCTATTATACAAAAGCAGTCCAGATAGACTGAGCAAAAAAGGGTTTTATTTCGATTCCCTATTTTGAAAATCAGATATTAATTTTCTTCAGTCAGAATGAACAGAAAAATAAGATGATTCAAAGAAGTTCTCTACCCCGAACTTTGTATCGCGCGTATGACTTAGCACAACTAGGAAAGTAAGATCAGATAAACAAGACTAAAAAAAGATTCATCGGAATAGCAGAATACAAAATTAAGAAATGAAAAAAAAAATAAAGGGGAGCCTAATCTCACCCCCTTCTGTACCATAAAGAAAAGATATATTCAATTTTTACCATTTTCTAAAAAGAAGTGCTTCTAGATTATAGACTTATCCACTTAGATGAATAAATCATACTATACTCTATTTATATTATGAACGAATATGTATCTCAATCCATCTCGAGGTATTTGTATCAATACCTATTCGGTAGATCTTTTTTTCTCTGCCAGGAACCAGATTTGAACTGGTGACACGAGGATTTTCAGTCCTCTGCTCTACCAACTGAGCTATCCTGACCTTTTCTTGTGCATCATCCTAGTAGAGGATTTGTATCTATGTCAATTAAAGGGATTCCAAAATCAATTAAATAAAGTATTTTAAATTCGAAATTTGAAAATGGGGGGGGGGGTAGTCCTACGCATTGTATATGGCTTACTTAATAATACTTAAAAATAGAGTGAATAACCGGGATTCCTTCCCTACACTCGAATAAAAAAGAAATCTATTCTAGGATAAGATCCATTGAGTTCTCTTCGCACTCCTTTGGGAAAGAGTAGAATGAGAAAGCTAATGAATCTTAAATTGATAAAAAGGAAAAAAGAGGATAAATACTATAGTTAGCGAATAAAAGAGGGTTTGGGGATAGAGGGACTTGAACCCTCACGACTTATAAAGTCGACGGATTTTCCTTTTACTAGAAATTTCATTGTTGTCAGTATTGACATGTAGAATGGGACTCTCTCTTTGTCCTCGTCCGATTAATCCACTTTATTAGATGTATAAAGCCCTTCCTTCAAATTTAGAAGGAGTTCCACTAACAACACAACGTAATTAACTCGATTCGTTAGAACAGCTTCCATTGAGTCTCTGCACCTATCCTTTTCCTTTGTATTCTAGTTCGAGAACCCCCCTCTCAAAACACGGATTTGGCTCAGGATTGCCCTTTTTTAATTCCAGGGTTTCTCTGAATTTGGAAGTTACCACTTAGCAGGTTTCCATACCAAGGCTCAATACAATCAAGTCCGTAGCGTCTACCGATTTCGCCATATCCCCATTTTCCTCTTCTTTGAGACAAGGATTCCTTGTGTAATTTCATCCATCTCTTAGTTTTTTTGAATCTATTGAATTCATCACTCGACGTAGTCTAGCAGTTCGACTCTATTTGAGAGACCCCACTTGCTTATTGCAATTCAGAATTGAATTGATTGTATCGTTGAGGTATTTCCAATTCAATCCGAATCAATATATCCCAAAGTTTTTCTCTCCCCCCCCTACTGTATTACTTTTTTAGAGTATTCGAAATCATACTATAACGCTTGATATTCATTCTTTTTTTTTTTTCTAATAAGAATTAGCTATTTTCTTTGCTATGACTCTATGTCCCCCTTAGTGAAATAGGAATTCTAAAATTATTAACAAATAAAAAAATATCTCAAAAAAAAAAGTCGATAATGATCGAATGAAAATGCCAATAAAGTTGCATTTTCTCTTTATTATATCTTTCATATATATTATTCTTTTCTATGTATTAGATTATTCGTCGGAACCATATCAAATTGAAAATATCTGAAATCCAATTCCATTATAGAAATAGGAATCAATTCTATTCTATATAGAAAAATGGATTTGCGAATTAGAGAAATAAAAATAAAATTCAATAAATTTTTAAATTTTATTTAAAGATATCTTCTAGTTAAGCATATCAAGGTAACTTTATCTTTAAGAAGTTTTAGTTTTTTTTATAAGATTAAGTAGAACTTAAAATTTAGAATCTAGTTAATAGCTAAAATTAATAACTAAGATCTGCGATTTTACGGATTTCCTATACTATATCTATTTCTATTTGTTACACTATTTCTGCTATGTAAGCCCACTTAGCTCAGAGGTTAGAGCATCGCATTTGTAATGCGAGGGTCATCGGTTCAAATCCGATAGTCGGCTTTTTTTCTCTATCGATGTTCTACGAACAAAAATCTCTTTTTTTTTCCGAATTCAATGGAGAATCCAGGATCTTTTATGTTTTCTACCTTACAATTTTGCTAGATACAAAACAATAAAATAAATAATATATATACAAAAAATACAGATTTTGATGAAATTCTAGTTTTTGTGGTACTTTAGTTGATTTTACTCTGTTTATCCTGTAGTTTAATTCAGTTTTAATTTCGATGTATTCTGTAATGTAAATACAATGAAATTAATTGTGTAAAATGAAATTTCAATAAAATAAAAAAGGAGTCTTCATGTCCCGTTATCGAGGACCTCGTTTAAAAAAAATACGCCGTCTGGGAGCTTTACCAGGACTCACTAGAAAAACACCTAAATCCGGAAGTAATCTGAAAAAAAAATTCCATTCTGGTAAAAAGGAGCAATATCGTATTCGTCTTCAAGAAAAACAGAAATTGCGTTTTCATTATGGTCTGACAGAACGACAATTACTTAGATATGTACATATCGCTGGAAAAGCAAAAAGGTCAACAGGCCAGGTTTTACTACAATTACTTGAAATGCGTTTGGATAATATCCTTTTTCGATTGGGTATGGCTTCAACCATTCCTGGAGCCCGCCAATTAGTAAACCATAGACATATTTTAGTTAATGGTCGTATAGTCAATATACCAAGTTTTCGTTGCAAACCCCGAGATATTATTACTACGAAAGATAACCAAAGATCAAAAGGTCTGGTTCAAAATTCTATTGCTTCATCTGACCCAGGGAAATTGCCAAAGCATTTGACGATTGACACATTAGAATATAAAGGACTAGTAAATAAAATTCTAGATAGGAAGTGGGTTGGTCTCAAAATAAATGAGTTGTTAGTTGTAGAATATTACTCTCGTCAGACTTGAACTTAACGAAAAAAAGAAAGGTTCATAGAATTTTCTTCCCCTTACCCTTCCCCCGAACTAAATCGACCTAAGACCACTAATTCGTAAGACTACTAATTCGTATTTTCCCACTCAACTAGCAAAAATGGATTAACCCTAGGATCTTTTTTTTCCTATATGTATATTTTACATCCCACGGTAATTTGCTATAGAAAATTTCTATTAAATACGATATTATTGCTGGAATAAATTGTTATTTGATTTGCTACATTGTGCTCGTTAACGTTGATAAATTAAGAAAAACGGAAAGAGAGGGATTCGAACCCTCGGTAAACAAAAGTCTACATAGCAGTTCCAATGCTACGCCTTCAACCGCTCGGCCATCTCTCCTACAATAATCTTATTATGGAAAATAAACTGAGTGAATAGCGAGTTTTCTTATTCCTGCAGTACAGGTACAACCGCAACCGCTCGGAGGTTCCATAGTTCTATTGGAAAAATTCCTTTTGCTGTAAGTGGAAGGATCTTAGGTTTTTTTTACCAGGAATTGCGCTCCCTATAAAAGTTTTAGTTTGGGTTTTCCCGCAACCAAAGAAAAAGAGAATGGAAGAATTCTTCTTTTCTTCTTATTGCATAATCAAATTTATTGCATAATAAAATAAAGAAACCTTAAAATTCCGTTTGCATAAGGTACGCTACACCATACTGTCGAAATCCAAAATAGGGTATGAGACAATTAATGACTTTGCAAACACAAAATAGCTGATGAGAGAAGTTATTGTTGAGAAATAGGAAAGTGGAATGAAATCCAGTCTTAGTCAAATATTTCATATCTCCTCTTGTCCAAGCAGAATAAAAAGGATACAATTTGAGCTGCGCAGAAAATCCATATCTCTCTTATCCATTTAAAGCATATGGATTTAGAGCATACGGAGGGATCGATTTATAAGAATCGAATGTGTTTGTTTTTATGTTATTTTGTGAAGGAATGAAAACAATTCTATATGGAATGGGTTGGGAATTATGCCTAGATCCCGCGCAAATGGAAATTTCATTGATAAGACCTTCTCAATTGTAGCCAATATTTTATTGCGAATAATTCCGACAACCTCAGGAGAAAAAAAGGCATTTACTTATTATAGAGATGGTGCGATTTGACTCTTTTTTTTTTTGTTTTTTTTTTTTTTTTAGCCCTACCTACACCTTAGTCTTCCGAGAAAGAGAAGGGGTTCACATAGAGAGAACAATATTAGTAAAGCAAACCCACGCTTCGGGAAGGTGAGGTGAACTAACAATTCCTTCTGTCGTGTATCCTCGATTGATGCGGCCTCAGATGCTTCAATTATAGATTTGAGTATTGAGCGAAAGGTTATACCTACAGGATAGGTTATGGATTACAGGCCAACTCTACTCTATTAGTACCAGTAGGCAGCATAGGGGAGAAAAGCACTACACCTAGAAATAGGAAAGGAATCAACAAGAGAAAAACTTTGTTAGAAATTAGCCCTTTCCTGATCCGTATCAGGGTTGGGAAGAATGGTTGGGATAACAAACAACCATCAGGTTTGTACTTTGGATACCCCTATAACCATCAAAGATCGTTGAAGTGGCTAATTCCTCTAAATAGGGGGCGTTGAGAACAAATAAATTCTTGGAGCTATTGTTTTTTTCTAGCATTAATAAAATTCATTGGTGTTAAGAAAAACCTCTTGCGAAAAGGTTGGCTAGAGATTTCTTGGAAAAATACCAGCCCCTTTCGATTCATAATGAGACGGGACTAATTCTATTTTGATTCTATAGATTATTTCGCTTAGTACTATGTACAGAAGGGAGGAGCCGTATGAGATGAAAACCTCATGTACGGTTTTGGAACGGAGATTTTTTGAATAGAATGAACGACCGTAACGGATGTTGGCTCAATCCGAAGGAAATTATGCGGAAGCTTTGCAAAATTATTATGAAGCTACGCGACTAGAAATCGACCCCTATGATCGAAGTTATATACTCTATAACATAGGACTTATACACACAAGCAATGGAGAGCATACAAAGGCTTTGGAATATTATTTCCGGGCACTAGAACGAAACCCTTTCTTACCGCAAGCTTTTAATAATATGGCCGTGATCTGTCATTACGTGCGACTATCTCCACTATAGAAAGAAAAAAAGAGAGGATCAAATTTTCTAGTAAATACTAGAAAAAAAGGCTTTCTACATAGGGATCGTAAAAACAACGATTTTTCCCTATCAGCTGTAGGAAGGAAGGACACTTCAAGAGAATCAAAAAAGGAAGAAAGTATCGCCTATACTACTACTCTATGGATAAAGCTCTCAAATTGATAGGGAAAGCACCGTAAAGATCAATTAGTGAGCGACTGGGTCGATACAACTAAAAAAAACTGCTTACTTATCTTATCCCACGATATGGGGTCAAATTTAGGAATCCGCTTATGTAATAGAGCCGATCCACTAAGGGATTAAGCAGCGGTGTAGTATCAGATCCCAAAGATAGTAAGTTCTTTTTTCTTTCTTATGTAAAAAAGTCTTTTTCAAGGATTCTATAGAGATTTCATATATGAAACCGGGATAGTTACCTTTTAGAAAATTCGAACGAAGGCTCTAGATCTATCTATGCTTCATTCTTCTGAAGGTGGGAAAAAAGATCAAACTGATTATGGATAAAAATTAGGGTTTGAAACTTGGGTAATTAACTTCTTCTGCTTAAACCAAAAACAAATTCGATCGATTTTTTAGAAATCGAATTCAGTTTAGATAGGGGAAATTAAGATAGCAATTTATGAGCCGTATGAGGTAGGAAACTCTCAAGTACGGTTCTAAGGGAAGGAACTGCCTATTCCGACCGAGGAGAACAGGCCATTCTACAGGGTGATTCGGAAATTGCAGAAGCTTGGTTTGATCAAGCTGCTGAGTATTGGAAACAAGCTATCGCGCTTACTCCGGGAAATTATATTGAAGCACAGAACTGGTTGAAGATTACGAAGCGCTTTGAATTTGAATAAGAGCACGCTCCTTATTTTTCATAAAATGGGTGGTTTGGTTATTGATCCATTAATCAAATCAATTAGGTCGTAAGATCGAATCAAGAATTTTATTATATCCCTTTCTTCTACCTTCTATTTTATATGATATTTCATAAGGATAAACCATAGGGATAGGGTCCAGAATAGAAGTAATAAAGTGAATAAAAAGAAAAAATAGTGGCAATATAAATATTGCTAATATATCAGGACTGTCTTATTAATAATTCTAATGAGTTATCTTGGAATTTAGAATAAAATAAAAAACCCTATATTATGCTCAAGGAAAGTAGATGTATATAGGAGCTTATACCTTCAAAAAAAATACACCAGTTTCTTAAATTTCAAAAATTTTTTTCTTACGTCGGGAAATATTTGTTTTTCAAGACAAACAATGTCCGTTAGGCACCTAATCTTTATGTCATAATAGATCCGAACACTTGCCTCGCATTGACTTCAATATATAATTGCTCCAGTGAATAACTAAAAAAAATAGAAGAACGATAGATAGTAAAGAAAAGAACTAACCATAATATCTATCTTTCAAAATCTATCTTTCAAAGATTCACTAAAAAGACAGTTGGCGGGTCTCTTTGTATGTCTTGTCCGGAAAGAGGAGGACTTAATGATTATTCGTTCGCCGGAACCAGAAGTAAAAATTGTTGTGGATAGGGATCCTGTAAAAACATCTTTTGAAGAATGGGCCAGACCCGGCCATTTCTCAAGAACACTAGCTAAGGGCCCTGATACTACCACTTGGATCTGGAACCTACATGCTGATGCTCACGATTTCGATAGTCATACGGGTGATTTGGAGGAGATCTCTCGAAAAGTCTTTAGTGCTCATTTCGGGCAACTCTCCATTATCTTTCTTTGGTTGAGTGGCATGTACTTTCATGGTGCCCGCTTTTCCAATTATGAAGCATGGCTAAGTGATCCTACTCACATTGGACCCAGTGCTCAGGTAGTTTGGCCTATAGTAGGGCAAGAAATATTGAATGGTGATGTAGGCGGGGGTTTCCGAGGAATCCAAATAACCTCTGGGTTTTTTCAGCTTTGGCGAGCATCTGGAATAACTAGTGAATTACAACTCTATTGTACTGCAATTGGTGCATTGATTTTTGCAGCGTTAATGCTTTTTGCTGGTTGGTTCCATTATCACAAAGCCGCTCCAAAATTAGCCTGGTTCCAAGATGTAGAATCCATGTTGAATCACCACTTAGCAGGATTATTAGGACTTGGGTCTCTTTCTTGGGCGGGACACCAAATCCATGTATCTTTACCAATTAACCAATTTCTTGACGCCGGGGTGGATCCTAAAGAGATACCACTTCCCCATGAATTTATCT